GGACTAAGAAGAATGGTTGGGATAACAAACATCCATCTCGTTCGTACTTTGGATACCCTTATAACCATCAAAGACTGTTGAAGTGATTAATTCCTGGAAATTAAGGGGCGTTGAGAACAAAGAAATTGTTGGAGTTTACATTTTGATCTAGTACCAACACGCGTGATGTTAAAAAAAGATCTTTTGCAGGAAGGTTGGCTAGAGATTTCTTGGAAAAACATTAGCCCCATTCAGTTCATAATGAGAATATTTCAATCTTTTTTGATTCCATGTATTATTTTCATTATGCACATAAGGGAGGAGCCGTATGAGATGAAAATCTCATGTACGTTTCTGGAACGGAGAATTCTTTGAATCGAATGACGACCGTAACGGATGTCAGCTCAATCTGAAGGAAATTATGCGGAAGCTTTACAGAATTATTATGAAGCTATGCGACTAGAAATTGATCCCTATGATCGAAGCTATATACTCTATAACATAGGCCTTATACACACAAGTAACGGAGAACATACAAAAGCTTTAGAATATTATTTTCGGGCACTAGAACGAAACCCATTCTTACCACAAGCTTTTAATAATATGGCTGTGATCTGTCATTACGTGCGACTATCTCTACTATAGAAAGAAAAAGGGGAAGAAAGAGTAAATACACTAATAAATACTAGAAAAAAATAGGCTTTCTACATATCCATCGTGAAAAAAAAAAAAAAAACGATTTTTATCAGCTGTAGCAAAGAAAGAAACTTCATAGAAGTCGAAATATGAAGAAATAGATATGCCTAGATACTTTATTCTATGGATAAAGGATCTAATTGATAGAGGAAGCACCGTAAAGACCAATTCGCGAGGTTTCGGGCCGATGCCGATTCAATAAGAACTGCTTATTTATGTCATTATACAAGATAAAAGGTAGGAATCCACTTATGTAATAAAGTCGATCCCCTAAGGTATTGAGCAGCGGTGTAGCATCAGATCCCAAAGACAGTAAGTCTTTTCTTTCTTCGGAAGAAAAGTCTTTTTCAAAGATTCTATATAAATTTTTATATGAAACCGAGATAGGTACCTTTCAGAGAATTCTAACAATAACGGAAATGCTTCTATGTTATTCTTCTGGCGGTGGGAAAAAAGATAAAATGAAAACTGATTATTAATTTAATCAAAAGTAAAGTTTGAAACTTATGCTCATGGAATTTACTTCTTTTGGTTAACCCGAGAAAAAAGGATAAAGATAGATAAAAATCTCATTCCATTGGATATAGTAGATTAAAAAAAAAACTGGCACACCAAAAGAATTAATTGTCGAGCCGTATGAGACGGGAAACTCTCAAGTACGGTTCTAAGGAAAGGAATTGACTCGCCTATTCCGACCGGGGAGAACAGGCCATTCGACAGGGAGATTCGGAAATTGCGGAGGCTTGGTTCAATCAAGCCGCCGAATATTGGAAACAAGCTATCTCGCTTACTCCTGGTAATTATATTGAAGCGCAGAATTGGTTGAAAATCACGGGGCGTTTCGAATAAGAACTCTCTATTTATTAATTTCTTTAGAATTTATATATATTTTGTTTTGTTATAATTAATAATTAATTGTTTGTTGGTCCCATCAGTTAAATAAAAAGGATCAGTTCTCTGAGAAGAACTAATCAAAGAATTTTATTATATCCTTTCTAAGATCGTTCTATTTCGTCTGGTATTTCGTAGGGATAAGCGATACACGGATACAATAGAGAATGTATTTTTTTCTCCTATTCTATTCAAACTAATAAAAGAGACCCTTGAATGACCAAATATAGATATAGATACGGGAATGTCTCTTATCTTAGTAATCACAGCTCACGTGATTTGGAATTGGAATAAAGTAATATGTTGTATGTAAGACATAAAGTAGCTCCGTTTAGGGGACTTCTAATTGAGGTATGAATACACTATACATAAAAAATGGTTTTTGACAAATTGAAAGCTAAAGCCTGGAAAAGGTTTGATAAGATTCAAAAAAAAAAAAAAAAAAGATTCAAAAAGGTCCGTTGAGCACCTCATGGATATGTCATAATAGATCCGAACACTTGCCCTGGATCGACTTCCAGATCATAATTGCTCTAGTGAATAACTAAAGAAAATAAATTAGTGAATAACTAAAGAAAATAAATAGATGGGAGATAGAAGTAGAAGAGAAAGAAACGAATTAGAAACATCTCTCATAGGTTCACTAATCACTTGAATGACTGTTGGCAGGTTTCTTTGTATGTCTTGTCCGGAAAGAGGAGGACTCAATGATTATTCGTTCGCCGGAACCAGAAGTAAAAATTTTGGTAGATAGAGATCCCATAAAAACTTCTTTCGAGGAATGGGCCAAACCGGGTCATTTCTCAAGAACAATAGCTAAGGGACCTGATACTACCACTTGGATCTGGAACCTACATGCTGATGCTCACGACTTCGATAGCCATACCAGTGATTTGGAGGAGATCTCTCGAAAAGTATTTAGTGCCCATTTCGG